CTTGGAGCTTATCGGCAGAAACGAATCAATTTAGATAGTCCTTTGTGGCTCCGGTGGCGACTAGATCAACGTGTCATTGGTTCAAGAGAAGTTCCCGTCGAAGTTCAATATGAATCTTCGGGCACTTATCATGAGATTTATGAGCACTATCTAATAGTAGGAAGTGTAAAAAAAGAAATTGGCTGTGTATACATTCGAACCACCGTCGGTCATATTTTTTTTTATCGAGAGATAGAAGAAGCCATACAGGGATTTTGCCGGGCCTACTCATATACTATCTAAACTAAGAAATTTAGAGATATTCATACCTGTGGGAATTAAGGTCTCTCCAATTTCACTGGTATCATAATTTCTGAATTTATGCGCAAATAAAAATTTAGGAAAGGAAGTTTTCGAATCACTGACTCAGGTCCATTGTCGAATCCTACTCAGCGGAATATGGGGGTACTTATGGCAGAACGGGTCGATCTGGTCTTTCACAATAAAGTGATAGATAGAACTGCTATGAAACGACTTATTAGCAGATTAATAGATCATTTCGGAATGGCATATACATCACATATCCTGGATCAAATGAAGACTTTGGGTTTCCAGCAAGCCACTGTTACATCTATTTCATTAGGAATAGATGATCTTTTAACAATACCATCTAAGGGATGGTTAGTCCGAGACGCTGAACAACAAAGTTTTTTTTTGGAGAAACACCATCATTATGGGAATGTACATGCGGTAGAAAAATTACGTCAATCTATTGAGATATGGTATGCCACAAGCGAATATTTGAGACAAGAAATGAATCCTAATTTTCGGATGACTGATCCTTCTAATCCAGTCCATCTAATGTCCTTTTCGGGAGCTAGAGGAAATGCATCTCAAGTACATCAATTAGTAGGTATGAGAGGATTAATGTCGGATCCCCAAGGACAAATGATTGATTTACCTATTCAAAGCAATTTGCGTGAAGGACTCTCTTTGACAGAATATATAATTTCCTGCTACGGAGCCCGCAAAGGAGTAGTGGATACTGCTGTACGTACATCAGATGCTGGATATCTCACGCGTAGACTTGTTGAAGTGGTTCAACACATTATTATACGTAGAATAGATTGTGGTACTATCCAAGGTATTTCCGTGAGTCCTCGAAATGAGATGACAGAAATAATTTTTGCCCAAACACTAATTGGTCGTGTATTAGCAGACGATATATATATAGGTCTACGATGTATTGCCACTAGGAATCAAGATATTGGGATTGGGCTTATCAATCAATTCATAACTTTTCGAGCACGACCAATATATATTCGAACCCCCTTTACTTGCAGAAGCACATCTTGGATCTGTCAATTATGTTATGGTCGAAGTCCCACTCATGGTGACCTAGCCGAATTGGGAGAAGCTGTAGGTATTATTGCGGGTCAATCGATTGGGGAACCGGGGACTCAACTAACATTAAGAACTTTTCATACCGGTGGAGTATTCACAGGTGGTACTGCCGAACATGTACGAGCTCCTTCTAATGGAAAAATAAAATTTAATGAGGATTTTGTTCATCCTACGCGTACCCGTCATGGGCATCCTGCTTTTTTATGTTCTATAGATTTATATGTAATTATTGAGAATCGGAGTGTTATCCATAATGTGAATATTCCGCCAAAGAGTTTGATTTTAGTTCAAAATAATCAATATGTAGAATCAGAACAAGTGATTGCTGAGATTCGTGCGGGAACGTCCACTTTTCATTTTAAAGAGAAAGTCCGAAAACATATTTACTCTGAATCAGAGGGAGAAATGCACTGGAGTACGGGTGTCTACCATGCACCCGAATATACATATGGTAATGTTCATCTATTACCAAAAACAAGTCATTTATGGATATTAGCAGGAGGCCCGCGCGGATCCAGTATAATGTCTTTTTCGATCCACAAGGATCAAGATCAAATTAATGCTCATTCTTTTTCTGTCGAAGACAAATATATCTCTGACCTCTCAATGACTAATGATCGAGTAAGACATAAATTGTTGGATACTTCTAGTAAAAAAGATATGGAAATCATTGATTATTCAATATCTAATCGAATTATATCCAATGGTAAGTGGAATTTAATATATCCGTCTATTCTCCAAGAGAATTCAGATTTATTAGCGAAAAGGCGAAAAAATAGATTCATCATCCCATTAAAATATGATCAAGAATGGCAAAAAGAACTAATATCCTGTTTTGGTATTTCAATTGAAATACCCATAAATGGTATTTTACGTAGAAATAGTATTCTTGCTTATTTTGATGATCCACGATACAGAAGAAGCAGTTCAGGAATTACTAAATATGGGACTGCGGAGGTAGATTCAATCATAAAAAAAGAGGATTTGATTGAGTATCGAGGAACAAAAGAATTGAGTCTGAAATACCAAATGAAAGTAGATCGGTTTTTTTTCATTCCCGAAGAAGTGCATATTTTACCTGGATCCTCGTCCATAATGGTCCGGAACAATAGTATCATTAGAGTATATACACGACTTGCTTTAAATAAAAGAAGTCGAATAGGCGGATTAGTTCGAGTGGAAAGAAAAAAAAAAAGTATTGAACTGAGAATCTTTTATGGAGATATTCATTTTCCTGGAGAGACAGATAAGATATCCAGGCACTGCGGCATTTTGATACCGCCAGTAACAGGAAAAAAAAAAAATTCTAAGGAATCAAAAAAATTGAAAGATTGGATCTATGTCCAGCGGATCACACCTACCAAGAAAAAGTATTTTGTTTCGGTTCGGCCCGTAGTCACATATGAAATAGCCGACGGGATAAATTTAGCAACACTTTTTCCTCAGGATCTCTTGCGGGAAAAGAATGATGTCCAACTTCGAATTGTCAATTATATCCTTTATGAATATGGCAAGTCAATTCGAGGAATTTATAACACAAGTATTCAATTAGTTCGGACTTGCTTAGTATTAAATTGGGACCAAAAACAAAATGGTTCCAAAAAAGAGGTTTATGCCTCCTTTGTTGAGGTAAGGACAAATGATCTAATTCGTGATTTCATAAGAATTGAGTTAGTCAAGTCCACTCTTTCATATAGCGGAAAAAGATATAATATAACAGATTCGGGATTGATTCCTATTCCTAATAAGGGGCTAGATCGCGCCAATATCAATCCCTTTCATTCCAAGGCGAAGTTTCAATTACTTATCCAACAGCAAGGAACTATTGGTACGCTGTTGAATCAACATAAGGAATGCCAATCTTTGATAATTTTGTCATCATCCAACTGTTTTCGAATTAGTCCATTCAAGGGTTCGAAATATAACAATGCGATAAAAGAATTGGATCCCCTAATCCCAATTAGGTATTTGTTGGGTCCCTTAGGTACTATTGTACCTAAAATAACGAATTTTTATTTATCTTACCATTTATTAACTCATAATCAAATCTCGTTAAAGAAATATTTACTACTTAACAATTTTAAACAGACTTTTAAAGTACTTCAAGTACTTAAATATTGTTTAATGGATGAAAATAGAAGAATTTATAATCCCAATTCATACAGTAATATAATTTTGAATCCATTCCATTTAAATTGTTGTTTTCTTCATCACGATTCTGGTGAAGAGACATCCACAATAATTTGCCTTGGGCAATTTATTTGTGAAAATGCATGTTTATTCAAATATGGGCCACACATCAAAAAATCCGGTCAAATTTTAATTGTTCATGTTGACTCCTTAGTTATAAGATCGGCTAAGCCCTATTTGGCTACCCCAGGAGCAACAGTTCATGGTCATTATGGAGAAATCCTTTATGAAGGAAAGACACTAGTTACATTTATATATGAAAAATCAAGATCTGGTGACATAACGCAGGGTCTTCCAAAAGTGGAACAGGTCTTAGAAGTGCGTTCAATTGATTCAATATCGATGAACCTCGAAAAGAGAGTCGAAAGTTGGAACGAACGTATACCAAGAATTCTTGGAATCCCCTGGGGATTCTTGATTGGAGCTGAGTTAACCATAGCCCAGAGTCGTATCTCTTTGGTTAATAAAATTCAAAAGGTTTATCGATCTCAGGGAGTACAGATCCATAATAGACATATAGAGATCATTGTACGTCAAATAACATCAAAAGTGTTGGTTTCAGAAGATGGAATGTCTAATGTTTTTTCACCCGGAGAATTAATCAGATTGTTGCGAGCGGAACGAGCGGGACGTGCTTTAAACGAAGCGATCAATTATCGGGCAATCTTATTGGGAATAACGAGGACATCCCTGAATACTCAAAGTTTCATATCCGAAGCGAGTTTTCAAGAAACCGCTCGAGTTTTAGCAAAAGCCGCTTTACGAGGTCGTATTGATTGGTTGAAAGGACTGAAAGAGAACGTTGTTCTGGGGGGGCTTATTCCTGTTGGTACTGGATTCAAAAAATTAGTACACCATTCAAGGGAAAACAAAAATATTTATTTGGAAATCAAAAGGAAAAATTTATTCGAGTTGGAAATGGGAGATATTTTGTTATACCATAGAGAATTATGTGCTCCAAACAATTTTCATGGGACATCACAACAACCATTTACGCGATTTTTCTAAGAAGAGATTCATTCTTTTTACTTTAACTATTTGGTTAGGTTGGCCCAATTATTTATATTAATTTAGTAATAAAAAAAATAAGTAATTAAAAGAAATTAATGGTTTGGGCTATATATCAAGGGTCAATCCACGGTAGAAGGTTCCGTCGGAACAATTATTTATTTCAGGGTACCTTGTCGCTTAAAAAAAAAAAAAAAGAGGAAGTGTGGGGAAATGCGGGGAAAAATGATAAAAAGATATTGGAACATCAATTTAGGAGAAATGATGGAAGCGGGAGTGCACTTTGGTCATGGTACTCGAAAATGGAATCCTAGAATGGCCCCTTACATCTCTGCAAAGCGTAAAGGTATTCATATTATAAATCTTACGAGAACTGCTCGTTTTTTATCAGAAGCCTGTGATTTAGTTTTTAATGCAGCAAGTAGTGGAAAAACCTTTTTAATCGTTGGTACCAAAAATAAAGTAGCGGATTTAGTAGCATCAGCTGCAATAGGGGCTCGGTGTCATTATGTTAATAAAAAGTGGCTCGGTGGTATGTTAACGAACTGGTCCACTACGGAAACGAGACTTAATAAGTTCAGGGACTTAAGAGCAGAACAAAAGATGGGGAAACTCAACCATCTTTCCAAAAGAGATGCAGCAATGGTGAAGAGAAAATTATCTACCTTGCAAACATATTTGGGTGGGATCAAATATATGACGGGGTTACCCGATATTGTAATCATCGTTGATCAGCAAGAAGAATATACGGCTCTTCGAGAATGTGTCATTTTAGGGATTCCTACTATTTGTTTAATTGATACAAATTGTGACCCGGATCTCGCAGATATTTCGATTCCAGCTAACGATGATGCTATAGCTTCAATTCGATTCATTCTTAACAAATTAGTATTCGCAATTTGCGAGGGTCGTTATAGCTATATAAGAAATCGTTGATTATGATTAAGAATAATAAAATTAATTAATTGTTTGGGAACTCGATCGATTTATTGGATCGGTTACTATTCTTAAACTTCAAAAAGAGATAGAGATAAAAATAGGGATATTTATATTATGTTATGTGATTTTTTAGTATCCTAAATTCAATTTGTATTAAAAGATGATTAATGTTGGTGAGTTGAGAAAGAGATGGTTGAATCAAAATAATTTTTTAAGTTCGATTTATATCAGAGGACAATATGAATGCTATACCATGTTCCATTAAAATACTCAATGGGTTATACGATATATCGGGTGTAGAAGTAGGCCAACATTTATATTGGCAAATAGGAGGTTTACAAATCCATGCCCAAGTACTTATCACTTCTTGGGTCGTAATTGCTATCTTATTAGGTTCAGTCATCATAGCAGTTCGGAATCCACAAACAATTCCGACCGACGGTCAGAATTTCTTCGAATATGTCCTTGAATTTATTCGAGACTTGAGTAAAACTCAGATTGGAGAAGAATATGGCCCTTGGGTTCCCTTTATTGGAACTATGTTCCTATTTATTTTTGTTTCTAACTGGTCAGGTGCTCTTTTACCTTGGAAAATTATACAGTTACCTCATGGGGAGTTAGCTGCGCCCACGAATGATATAAATACTACTGTTGCTTTAGCTTTACTCACGTCAGTGGCATATTTTTATGCAGGTCTTACCAAAAAAGGATTGGGGTATTTTGGGAAATACATCCAACCAACTCCAATACTTTTACCAATTAACATCCTAGAAGATTTTACAAAACCTTTATCTCTTAGTTTTCGACTTTTCGGGAATATATTGGCTGATGAATTAGTAGTTGTTGTTCTTGTTTCTTTAGTACCTTCAGTAGTTCCTATCCCCGTTATGTTTCTCGGATTATTTACAAGCGGTATTCAAGCTCTTATTTTTGCAACTTTAGCCGCGGCTTATATAGGTGAATCCATGGAGGGTCATCATTGATTAGCTTTTTAATAGTCTTTTTTCACTTACCCGAAGTCATGCATGATTCCAAATACGCACTTGGTTGGGTAACATAATACATATATATTTGTATCTATATATGTATGGATGACCTAATCTCGTAAGAGGGAAGACAGACGATATTACGGAATTGGAAAAATATGGGTTAGGGGGTCAAGTCAAACTAGATATATGTAATATCTATAAGTTTAACCCTTAGATATGTTTCGAAGAATGATTCTAAAATCCAATTAAATATAAAATAAAATGCAGGTGGTTTACATTATGGAAGAAACAAATGTATATGTGATATTAGATATTTATTAGTTATATAGGGATTATCCCTATGGATTATATATTATATATTTCTATATTTTATTATTTTATTCCTATTTCTTTCCCAGTATATTATTAATATCTATTTTTATATTTATATTATTATTATAATACTATTTATTATTACTATTATTGAATGTTGATTCTTTTATTTTTTTTTTTTAACCACACTGCATTTCGTTTAGATGGATTACAATACAATATAAGTCTTTCTCTTTCGTCTGTAATTGTAGATTGAATGAAAAAACAGATAAACGTATGGATATAGAAAGTAAGTAAAGAACGAAGATATTGAATGAAAGAATGGTTCGAAACTAAGAAATGCAATAAGTAGAACTATATGCATATGAGTTTACAAAGATTTGATTATGAATAGAAACTAAAAAAAAAGAGATATCGAAGTCATTCTGACGATTCACTAATATTATAATTTCAATTCAGAGTTTTTAATTACTTTGACCCGATAGATCGTAGTGATAAAATAAGTAATAATGCATTGGTTGATTGTATCATTAACCATTTATTTTTTTTGTACGAGGAACTTACTATGAATCCACTGATTTCTGCCGCTTCCGTTATTGCTGCTGGATTGGCCGTAGGGCTTGCTTCCATTGGACCTGGAGTTGGCCAAGGTACTGCTGCGGGCCAAGCTGTAGAAGGTATTGCGAGACAACCAGAAGCGGAAGGTAAAATACGAGGTACTTTATTGCTTAGTCTAGCTTTTATGGAAGCTTTAACAATTTACGGACTGGTCGTGGCATTAGCACTTTTATTTGCAAATCCTTTTGTTTAATTTAATCCTAAAATTAGAAATGTGAAAACGTACGTTATGCACTTTTTTCTTAGTCTTAGTTTATTTTATTAACTTGGACTTGCCGTTTGCTTCTTCTAATTATATCAACACTTTAATCCTAACAATTACTTATGAGACAATACCCCGGGAAGGGTTTATTTGAGGATGAGGAATTCACGGATCCGATCGCTTTCTTCCTTCCCATTCCCACCCTTAGTACAAGGGAAATCCCTTACTAAGAAACGTTTCAACAAACGAAATATTTCGCAATTGGTGTGAGGCCTAAGACCTAACCTAATAAGTATCTTAATCTTTTTATGGAGAACTTAAAAAAATAATAAATTTTCAAATTCTAAATTACTATTATAAATTACTAGATGATTTAATCTATTCCCATAAAAAATAAATTAATAAAAAGAAATCGATCAGGGCGAGGCGAGTGAGGTGATACAAAAAGAACTATGTTCTTTGGTAGTCTTATCTATAAGAAAGAGGAGAGTATATGAAAAATATAACCTATTTTTTCGTTTCCTTGGGCTATTGGCCATCTGCCGGAAGTTTCGGATTTAATACCGATATTTTAGCAACAAATCCAATAAATCTAAGTGTGGTGCTTGGTGTATTGATTTTTTTTGGAAAGGGAGTGTGTGCGAGTTGTATATTTCAAGAATAGGTTGCATCCAACCAACTGCACGTTATTATGATTCTTTTTTTTGTTTTTTATTAGGATAAGAAATAGGAAAGAAAGGTGCACGATCTCGACGAATTACTTATGAATAAATTAATAAATCATATGTAAGAACCATAGCATTTCGTGATTCATTGGTAAATCTTGATTCTCTATCGACCAATAATGCGAGACCATTAACATGGTTAAAGCTAAACTGTTTGAAGTTCAGGCACAACATGGTACTCTTTCTAACACTACATTAGTAGCAAAATGGTTTCAAAATAAATAGTTGATAATTCATCCGATATAGAACACTCATATTGATAAAATAATTTGAAACCTTTTATTAGAAAAAGGGGCGCTTCGCCCTTTTTACCCAATGCCGAATCGATGACCTATGTATAAAAAGAGGCATTTTTGGATTTAATGAAGATTTTAATAAAAAGGGAAATACAAAATAAAATATAATAATTTTTTTTTAATAAAAAACAAATAAATAAACAACTTTGCTGACAATTATGGATTTTTGTCTGGTCGGAAGAGCCCTCCTAATATTCTGTATATCAGTTTCAATATCTTTGAATACGAACAGAAAAGAGAGAGGGTAGGCTCATTATAGTAAAAGATATGGGTGGGAATGCCCATAAAATAAATAATTGAATTGATTGAGCGTGAGAGCCAAATGAATCGAAAGATTCATGTTTGGTTCGGGAAGAGATCATGGGAGTTGGGAAATTAATGGTAAGATAATCTACTTTCATTAAATGATTTATTAGATAATCGAAAACAGAGGATCTTGAGTACTATTCGTAATTCTGAAGAATTACGTAAAGGGACCATTGAGCAGCTTGAAAGAGCCCGGGCTCGCTTACGTAAAGTGGAAATTGAAGCGGATGAGTATCGAATGAATGGATACTCTGATATAGAGCGGGAAAAAGTCAATTTAATTAAGGCTACTAGTGAGAGTTTGGAACGATTAGAAAATTACAAAAATGAAACCCTTCATTTTGAACAACAAAGAGCGATTAATCAGGTTCGACAACGAGTTTTCCAACAAGCCTTACAAAGAGCTCTAGGAACTCTTAATAGTTGTTTGAATAACGAGTTACATTTACGTACCATAAGTGCCAATATTAACACCCTCGGGGCCATGGAAAAAATAACGGATTAGCCTTTCGACTTTTACTTTAGTTTAGAGTTTAGGCATTATTTTTTTTCCTTTGCTTCCGAAAAAGAATAAAAAGATACTAATGGCAACCCTTCGAGCCGACGAAATTAGTAATATTATCCGTGAACGTATTGAACAATATAATAGAGAAGTAAAGATTGTAAATACCGGTACCGTACTTCAAGTAGGCGATGGCATTGCTCGTGTTCATGGTCTTGATGAAGTAATGGCAGGTGAATTAGTAGAATTTGAAGAAGGTACAATAGGTATTGCTCTGAATTTGGAATCAAATAATGTTGGTGTTGTATTAATGGGCGATGGTTTGATGATCCAAGAGGGAAGTTCTGTAAAAGCAACAGGAAGAATTGCTCAGATACCTGTGAGTGAGGCTTATTTAGGTCGTGTTATAAATGCTCTGGCTAAACCTATTGATGGGAGAGGTGAAATTTCAGCTTCTGAATCTCGGTTAATTGAATCTCCTGCCCCAGGTATTATTTCAAGACGTTCCGTATATGAGCCTCTTCAAACAG